GAACAATGTGGATATCATTTGAAAATGAGTAGTTCTGATAGAATCGAACTTTCGATCGATCGGGGTACTTGGGAGCCTATGGATGAAGACATGGTTTCTCTGGATCCCATTCAATTTCATTCGGAGGAGGAGCCTTATAAAAATCGTATCGATTCTTATCAAAGAAAGACAGGATTAACCGAGGCTGTTCAAACAGGCATAGGGCAATTAAACGGTATTTCCGTAGCAATAGGGGTTATGGATTTTCAGTTTATGGGGGGTAGTATGGGATCCGTAGTCGGGGAGAAAATTACCCGTTTGATTGAATATGCTACTAAAGAATTTCTACCTCTTATTATAGTGTGTGCTTCCGGAGGGGCACGTATGCAAGAAGGAAGTTTGAGCTTGATGCAAATGGCTAAAATATCTTCTGCTTTATATGATTATCAATCAAATAAAAAGTTATTCTATGTACCAATCCTTACATCTCCTACTACTGGTGGGGTGACAGCCAGTTTTGGTATGTTGGGGGATATTATTATTGCCGAACCCAATGCCTACATTGCCTTTGCGGGTAAAAGAGTAATTGAACAAACATTGAATAAAACAGTACCCGAAGGTTCACAAGCGTCTGAGTATTTATTCCAGAAGGGTTTATTCGATCTAATCGTACCACGTAATCCTTTAAAAGGCGTTCTGAGTGAGTTATTTCAACTCCACACTTTCTTTCCTTTGAATCAAAATTAGAACATTAAATCCATTATTTTGAGCAAACGAGTAATTAGTTTATCGGAATACAAGTGAAATTGAGACGAATGGGTTTTCTTTGTTGACATACGATCTAATTATATAACGAATCAAAAGTCACATAAAATCGGAAATCTGACCCTTTTTCTATATTCCTGATTATTGATCAAGAAGTCTCTATTAACAAGATAAAAGATGAAATTCTTTTTTTCGTGAAATTAGGCAAATAAAAAAATCTTCTTCTCGTCATATATAATGAAATTAAAATCTAGAAAATATAGTATAGAATTTTTTATCTTTCTATAGCGTACGATAATCCTATTTTGACTAAGAATCCCTGCTGGATGGGATTCTAACAAACCCTTGAATCAATATAAATAGAATCTAATTCATTAAAAAAAACTTTTTGCTTAGTGAATGAAATTCGAAGACAAGAGCAAAAAATGAAGAAAATAATATCTCATCCATATCCTCTCAAATTTTTCATGTAGAAAGATGAAAAACTACATTATATACTCACTTAGACTTAGATAGTAGATACTTATATTATTTTTAATTAATAATTAATTCTTAATAGATATAGATATTAATAAAAATTTTAAGTAGTAATAATTCCAATTTAGAATTATCAAATTATAATCAAATCAAATTATTATAATATAAATACTATATTATATTATTATATTTATTATATTATTATTATATATATAAGTAAGATATAAGTATAATAAATAATAAATAAATTCAATATATATAAGATATAAGTAAGATCTTTATATATATTATATAATAAGATAAGATATCTTTATATTATAAATATAAAATCTAAATAATAATAACAGGTACAAATAGTAAATCGAGGTACCCATTCTATGACAACTCTTAATTTTCCCTCTGTTTTGGTCCCTTTAGTAGGCCTAGTATTTCCGGCAATCGCAATGGCTTCTTTATTTCTTCATGTTCAAAAAAACAAGATTGTTTAGAGCCGAGGGCGCAAAATATTATCTTTTTTTTTTTTCAAAACTGACGCTTGTATCATAACACAGATATCCATTTAGCTAAATATGGTATAAGAGGCTTCCGTCGAAATCTCCCCAAAATGCTATTAGCTAGTTTCAAATAGACCCGAATCGGCGAATAGCTGAACTGTAAAGTTGGTCTATCTATATACATGTGGCTATCTTTAGTGAGTCATACGAAGGGTGTGTTATTAGTTTAGATCTAACCAATTTAATGAATTACTCCTAAAGGTTCACATCAAACTAGTGCTAGTTGATGCGAGTTACTTCGGAAATAAACGGCAAATTCATTTGGGGTATTCTCTCAATTCCAAAAAAAGCAACCGGATCAAGTATGAGTTGTCGATCAGAACATATATGGATAGAACCTATAACGGGGGCTCGAAAAACAAGTAATTTCTGCTGGGCTGTTATCCTTTTTTTAGGTTCATTAGGATTCTTGTTGGTTGGAACCTCGAGTTATCTTGGTAGAAATTTGATATCTTTATTTCCGTCTCAGCAAATAGTTTTTTTTCCACAAGGGATTGTGATGTCTTTCTATGGGATCGCGGGTCTTTTTATTAGCTCCTATTTGTGGTGCACAATTTCGTGGAATGTAGGTAGTGGTTATGATCGATTTGATAGAAAAGACGGAATAGTGTGTATCTTTCGTTGGGGATTCCCTGGAAAAAATCGTCGGGTCTTCCTCCGATTTCTTATAAAAGATATTCAGTCCGTCAGAATAGAAGTTAAAGAGGGTATTTATGCTCGTCGTGTCCTTTATATGGATATCAGAGGCCAGGGAGCCATTCCATTGACTCGTACTGATGAGAATTTTACTCCACGGGAAATGGAACAAAAAGCTGCTGAATTGGCTTATTTCTTGCGTGTACCTATTGAAGTATTTTAAGAAATCAGCTGAGAAATTAATGCTTTCTCGCGGGAGGGCAAAAAAGCAAGAATCCTCTTTTTCTATAACATAACTTAATTGAGGTTTCTTCAGAACATTCATTCGAGTCAAAGCAGACGTATATGGAACAAGTATAAAAAAACCTTTTTGGGGGATCTTTTATATGTATCGAAATATACACATACACAACTCAATTATATATTAAATAAGAAAAAAAGAAAATCTCATAATCAACCATTTCGAAATAAGGAAATTCCCCCTTTTTAGTTGTTGGAATTGAAACTTTAGATTCAGATAGATCATATCTTGTAATTTTTTTGAAGCTTCTTTTTAGACTTTTTGTGCTCCTTAATGACGAAAAATTTGGATCTCTTATAATGTAGCCAATTTATTTATGTCGTTTTTTGTCACTCATTTTTCACAATATTTTTCAGAAAATTACCTCAATTATTCTATCGATGACTACTCATAGTCAGTTAAATTTTTTCGAAATATTAGAGGTTTTTTTTATATAATGATAGAAAAGGAGAATGATAGAAAAAGAGTTCTTTTGTCTCAAAATCTGAATACTATTCATATTCATTATTTAAAGTGGTTTTTCCGGGCGTTCATCGAAAAGAGATATATGCTTCGAATTTGACTGATTGAGATATAGGGAAACAATTTTTATTATATTATTTATTCATATATATTCATTCGAATTTTTCATCTTTTTCCGTATTTTTTTCTAGATTCAAGGCCTAACCACGAAATCACAAATAAAAAAGAGTGAATAGATTCATAGGTTTGATAACTTGTAATAGAACTGATGCGTGAGAGAAATATTAGATTACATAGAGTCGACGAATGAGACGGGTTCATTAACAATTCACAGATGAAAAAATGGCAAAAAAGAAAGCATTCACTCCTCTTTTATATCTTGCATCTATAGTATTTTTGCCCTGGTGGATTTCTCTCTCCTTTCAAAAAAGTCTGGAATCATGGGTTACTAATTGGTGGAACACTAGGCAATCCGAAACTTTTTTGAATGATCTTGAAGAAAAGAGTATTCTAGAAAAATTCATAGAATTAGAGGAACTCCTCTTCTTAGAGGAAATGATCAAGGAATACTCGGAGACACATCTACAAAACCTTCGTATAGGAATTCACAAAGAAACAATCCAATTAATCAAGATACACAACGAGGGTCGTATTCATACGATTTTGCACTTCTCGACAAATATAATATGTTTCATTATTCTAAGTGGTTATTCTATTTTGGGTAATAAAGAACTCGTTATTCTTAATTCTTGGGCTCAAGAATTCCTATATAACTTAAGTGACACAATAAAAGCTTTTTCTCTTCTTTTATTAACTGATTTATGTATCGGATTTCATTCGCCCCATGGTTGGGAACTGATGATTGGCTTTGTCTACAAGGATTTTGGATTTGTTCATAATGATCAAATTATATCTGGCCTTGTTTCCACTTTTCCAGTCATTCTAGATACAATTTTAAAATATTGGATTTTCCGTTATTTAAATCGCGTATCTCCGTCACTTGTAGTGATTTATCATTCAATGAATGACTGAAAAATTATCTACCTAATCCAATTATAATGTTTCTTACTTTGCAGTTGTACATAAGCAAAGCATTGAAAATCGCTTTCTATTTCTACCCATCCCGGAGATTCATCCTATATTCCTATATATATTAATTGAGTCAAAACAAATTATTCCAGTAAATAACAGAATCGTGGATAGGAAACTCCATTAGTGACCTACCCAAATTTATTGTATAAATATATTTTCGGGATCAATGGTTGGACCATGCAAACTAGAAATACTTTTTCTTGGATAAAGGAACAAATTACTCGATCTATTTCCATATCGCTCATGATATATATCATCACTCGTACATCCATTTCAAATGCATATCCCATTTTTGCACAGCAGGGTTATGAAAATCCACGAGAAGCGACTGGACGTATTGTATGCGCCAATTGCCATTTAGCTAATAAACCGGTGGATATTGAGGTTCCGCAAGCGGTACTTCCCGATACTGTATTTGAAGCAGTTGTTCGAATTCCTTATGATATGCAAGTGAAACAAGTTCTTGCTAATGGTAAAAAAGGAGTCCTGAATGTGGGAGCTGTTCTTATTTTACCAGAGGGTTTTGAATTAGCCCCTCCCGATCGTATTTCCCCCGAGATAAAAGAAAAGATGGGCAATCTGTCTTTTCAGAGCTATCGCCCCAATCAAAAAAATATTCTTGTCATAGGCCCTGTTCCTGGTCAGAAATATAGTGAAATCACCTTTCCTATTCTTTCCCCCGACCCCGCTACTAAGAAAGACACTCACTTCTTAAAATATCCTATATACGTAGG